TCTTTTCGATTTGAAAAAATCCTTAGGAAAAGCATTTTTTTCCACCGAGCTAAAATAGCTATCATATGTTGATGTCTATAGTAAACTAAAGAAATCATTTAATAGCTAGTTTGCTTCAATTTCTCATATACCAATAGAAAAATTGAAGATTTAGTTACAATTAGAAATAAACTTTCTATATCTTTATCCATGGATCCCTTACTCATACTCAAAAAATTGTGAATATTGTGATCCAATTCAAAAAACTTTTATGTTTCGTAATTTCATAATTCATTTTTTCAATTTCTAATTGATTCTTCGTGGATACAAATTACGATAATGTATATTCTTCCTTGAATCGTTTGTTGAGAGGAAAAGGATTAAATCCTTTTAAGAAATAAGTTTGTGATCGGAATATGAATCACACGAGGAACCCCTTAACTATTAAGGGGTCAATAGAACGAATCACACTTTTACCACTAAACTATACCCGCTACAATGCAATTATTGTATATAAACGATTCTTTTGTCGAACAGGGGAATCAGTCGGAATCAAAAAAAGGATCATAATAAAAGAATCAAAAGAATCGTGAAAATTTTAGTTTTGACTTTATTTCGTAAAGGGGACCTAATGAAATCAAGAAAAAGTGAGTCCTTTTTTGTTTTGCTGAAGGTGTTTTGACAAATACATCTTGACAAAATTCTTTTTTTTTTTTTAGTCATAACATAAAAAGAAAATGTATTGTGAAAGAATCTCCATTCTTTTTTTACTCGTATTTGCTTTTTTTTTACATTTTTAGGTACGGTTGCTAGAAAAAAAAATAAATAAAATAAAGAATAAAATAAAGAATAATAAGAAATGGTATTTTGATCTTCTATCATTTTGGTTCTATCTCATAGGAATAAAAAAGTTTTTCTTATGTTTGATCTTGTTTCAATAACAAGTATTTTTTCAGATCAAATAAATTTGATTCGCGGTATTCATGAGAACAAAAAAAAGCCCGGCTAGGTAAGGTACCGATCTGGCCGGGCTATAGAGAAAAAAACACGACCCCTTCGAAAAGGGTATTTTTTTATTTATTATTATATATTTATTAGATATTTATTAGAATTATATTCTATTTCATACAATATTTTTTTATACAATATTTATTTCTATTTTATCTATTTATATAATTATAAAATATTTATCTATTTATAATTAAATAAATCTATTTATAATTAAATAATATTTATCTATTTATATAATATTTTTTTTTGATATTTTAAATATCTTTAATAGAATTTTATATCCTAATATTGAATAAATAGAAAAACTATAATAATAATAATAGAAGAATAAGTCAAAGAGAGATAAGAGATAAGATAGAAAGAAAGGAAGAGCTTTTTCAATCTCTCTTTTTTGTTTGTATAATGTAACATAGGAATTCGATTTTTTTTTTTCAATTTGGGAGAGATGGCTGAGTGGACTAAAGCGTCGGATTGCTAATCTGTTGTACGAAATTTTCGTACCGAGGGTTCGAATCCCTCTCTTTCCGTTTCCGTCGATGATTTGTTCCTTATCTCTTGAATTTTTAGATTTTCTTTGTTTGTTTGATTTTATTATTATTCAATTTATTCATATTTTATTCATATTCAATAGAAAAAAAGAAAAAAAAATAGAAATAAATATGAAATTGATTATTAATTTATATTTATATTAAATTTATTATAATTAAATCTATTAAATATTTAATATAAATATTTAATAAAATAAATATTTAATAAAATATACAATTTATATTTAATAGATTATATAAAAAAATTCTAAGAAATATTTCAAAGAATATAAAAATATTCTTTTTTATTCTTCACGTCCCGGATTACGTCCCGGATCGTTAGATAGGAATCCGAAGATGAAAAGAGAAACAAAGAATATCACTACTGTGTAAACAAATAGTTTTAGAGTAAGCATTACACAATCTCCAAGATCAATTAAAAAAAAAGAGAATAGATTTTCCTATACTATACATTGTGTTTCTTTTGACACTAAGAAATAATGTGGTTTCGAGAAATATAATAGAAAGGAATTTTCATAAATTTATTTGTAATACGAGAGCGGGGTCCTTTAATTTTATTATAAAAATTTTCATACCCACAATTCTATATTGGTGGGGAACTCAAATCGAATTTTTTTTTTCATTTTCAATGGAAGGGGGAGGGGTAAGAATGATGAAATGAGATGGTCCAGCTTTTTTTGGATATAAAAAAATTTCAATATTTGAATTGAGGATTCATACTGTAAGACTTATCTGATCTTATCAATTGTTAGAATGTTATAATTTTTTTTGAATAATTTATGAATTTTTCTAAGAGTCTAAGATAATATAAAAATTAAAGATCTTATCGAAAACTTACAGCAGCTTGCCAAACAAAAGCTAAGAGAAAAAAGAGTACGGGTATTACTGGCATAATATCTACAATTGGATTCAAAAAAGCGTAGGTTTCCGGTAATTTCGCGAATAAAAAACTACAATAAAGGGCCGAGTTAATGCAAATACAGACCAAACTAAAGATATTAAGCATAAGCATAGCAAACATTTTGTTCTTTAAGATAGAATATAAGAAATCATACTTTCATACAATATATTAATTGTATTCTATGTAATGATCAAGAATTTGCGTTTAATTCTATATCTACATATATCAAAAACCTCGCAACATTCTATCGATATAGATATTTCGATATTTGACTATCGATATAGATATTTCGATATTTGAACTGGAATTGACGAACAACCAATACAAATATTAGACTAATATTAGCGTTTATTAGTGTTGAATAGAAATTCGAAATAGGGCGTGGCCAAGCGGTAAGGCAACGGGTTTTGGTCCCGTTATTCGGAGGTTCGAATCCTTCCGTCCTAGAGCATATCCATGTATGATATATCTATATATATAGATCTAGATATCATATGAGAAATATTCTATTAGAAAAATATTCTAAAAAGATTCTATTAGAATAAGGATTGCCCCTTTTTGAGAAACTTTCGGTTTAACAGTTTAACAATCTTATAATCTATAATATTGCCTAAAGCGTGATTTTTTTTCTTATTTTTAATGATCCGTCTCTAAGTTACTTTTAATTTAAGATGTATATTCAATAAAGAACTTATTTAAACTTATTTATTTGTATTCATGTTAGTAAATAGAATATTTTATATGTTAAAAAAAAAAATAGAAATTCCAGTCATACAATAAAATATCATACAAAAATACAATAAAATATCAAAAAAAAAAATATCGATTTAATTTGAATTTTTGATGAGACTTCTTTCTTTTTTATTTTCTTTAGAAATTACCCATTCAGAAAACATATAGATTACTATGTATCGACTGAATGAATGACTATTCATGATTTCATAATTACATACTGGCTCCAAACCAGAGAAATGTTATGGTAAAACTTCGTTTGAAACGATGTGGTAGAAAGCAACGTGCGATTTGAAAGACATGATTCAATTAGCTGTGGATTAAGGATCCACTATTTTTATATTATATTTATATTATATCGAAATTAGTATATAGAAATGAGGGTGCTCTTGGCTCGACATCGTTTGTTCTGTTCCATATCGAACTCGTTTTTTTTTTTGGGGGGGGGGGGGGGTTGATGATGTAAATAGTAATAGTACATGATGGAGCTCGAGTTGATTCATTTTTCAGGAGCAAGTATCTATGGTTAGTGAAAATTAATAAATTCGAACAACTTCGTAAATATATTATCCATCTATCTATATATAGAAATCGAAAGGGTCCAATTCGATTAAGTTTCAAAAAAAAATGAGTTAATTCATTAATTTAATGAATTAATTCATTAAATTAAAGTAAAATGAATTGGTAAAACGATTTCGATCAAAAGTGTATCCGCGGGAATCTATTATCCATTTCTATGATTCTTTGATAGAAAGAAAAAATGGTATGTTGCTGCCATTTTTGAAACGATTAAAAATCCCCGAAGTAATGTCTAAATCCAACGATTCAAGTAAAATAAATATAAGGGATCCTGGAACAAGTAAATACGTTTTTTAATTGTCTCAACAACATGAAGAAAAAAAAATATATTCTCTATAGAAGATAGACAAAAAACGGGATAGAGACTGCTCAATAAATGAAATATTTAAAGGTTTTGAGTTATTTGAGAGTTATCCAACTTGAGTTATGAGTTTGCGAATACGAGTGATTTTTTTTTTTCGTGAACGAAAAAGAATAAGAAAAAAGTACTTAATAAATCATAATCGAATTGATTTTTTGATTTTATGGATCTATTTGACATCCAATAATTATATTCTATCCCATAGTCATCATCTAATTTTCTCGAGCCGTACGAGGAGAAAACTTCTTATACGTTTCTAGGGAGGGTGTTTTGTTCATCTCCATACATCTATCCCAACGAGCCGTTTATCGAATTGTTGCAATTGATATTCGATTCCGACGAGAGGGAAGAGATCTTCGGAAAGTGGGTTTTTATGATCCGATAAAGAATAAAACCTATTTCAATATTCCTGTTATTCTCGATTTCCTTGAAAAGGGCGCTCAACCTACAGGAACTGTTCAGGATATTTCACAAAGGGCGGGTGTTTTTATCGAACTTTGCCCTAATCAACAAACGAAAGTCAATTAATGAAATAATAAACAAAAGAGGGTGTGTATAACTTATATGGATAACTTATATATATATATATTTTATATATATATATTTATAATCCTTTATCTCTCTTATCCCCCCACTATCGATTCATACCTCATTTTTTTGATTTATTATTGCTATACTATAAGAATGCTGTTTTCTACAACCACAAATATATATATATATATTTTATATAGATATAAATGATATAAATTAAATGATATAAATTAATAAATTAATATATCATTTATGTCTATATAAAATAAAACGGATAGAAAAAAAAAGAGCAAATCAATAAATCAAGTAATTAGGTTTATAAATACATTACTCTCAATGAGTTGGTTTTCATTGGAATTCTCTGAAGAAATAAAAAGGGGGGTTAGGTTAATTATTTAATTTCGATTGTATTTATTCAATTATTAATTAATTGAATAAATAGGATCTCTGCCCTTTTTTCCTTAATTTTTGCATACACTCTTTTGGATCTATGTCGATTAATTTTGTAGTTCCAACTCAACATAATTGTTTTTGTTTATTATTATTAGTTATTCGTATTATAATACATTTTCGTATTCGAATTTTTTTATTATAATTTACAAACTAACTTTGTTATTATTATTAACATTATTAATTAAATAAAACGGAATTTCAATTGGCATTCATTAAATTGAAATTGTTAGTTACTATTTAATATTAAAAGTTTATTTTTTTTTTCTCCATTGTAGTTTTTTCTCAACATTAATATTAATATTGACAACAGTGTATCAAACAAATATAATCCGATCGTGAATAAACGGATCTTTTTATTTCCGTTCCATATCCATAGGATTTTTTTATTATACAATTCAATCTTTTTTTGATTGCTATTGTATATACACATTCTTTTTTATTAGTTTTTTTTTTAATATTTGTTTCATTCGGGTTGCTAACTCAATGGTAGAGTACTCGGCTTTTAAGTGCGACTTTATTTTTTACACATTCTTATGAAGCCATGGATTCGTTCATACCAGCGATATAGTTTGTAAGACGACGACTGATCCAGAAAGGAATGAATGGAAAAAGGAGCATGTCGTATCAATGGAGAATTCGAAGAACATTTCATTCTTATTGGATCCGATCCAAACCTTTGTTTGAATTCTTGGCTCGGAACAAAAAATCAAAGTTGGGTTGAATTAATAAATGGATAGAGCCTGGTGGCTCCAATTATAGGAAAACAAAAAGCAACGAGCTTTCATTTTTTAATTGGAATGATTACCCGATCTAATTTGACATTAAAAATAGATTAGTGCTTGATGTGGGAAAAGCTTTTCCTATGAAAATAGGAAGTATTTTTTATTTTTTTTAATCCTAACTATTAACTATTTTCCATTTTGGAGTGACGCTAAATGTGTAGAAGAAAGAGTATATTGATAAAGATATTTTTTTTCCAAAATCAAAAGAGCGATTGGGTTGAGAAAATAAAGGATTTCGAACTATATTGTTATTCTAGAATGAACATAAAACAATTAGATCGAAAAAAACGAGGAGAGAGAGTCCGTTGATGAGTTTTACTTTTTTTCGAGGTATCTATTCTTTTTTCACTTTTTTACTAGAATAGAATACCCTGTTTTGACTGTATCGCACTATGTATCATTTGCGAACCCAATAAATCCCCTATCCCTGTCTCAAATTGAATTTTCAAAAATGGAGGAATTTCGAGTATATTTAGAACTAAATAGGTTTCAGCAATATGACCCCCTATACCCACTTATCTTTAGGGAATACATTTATGCACTTGCTTATGATTATGATTTAAATAGCTCCATTGTGATGGAAAATATAGGTTCTGACAATAAATCTAGTTTCCTAATTGTAAAACATTTAATTACTCGAATGTTTCAACAGAATCATTTGATTATTTCTGCTAATGATTCTAACAAAAATAAATTTTGTGGGTACAACAAGAATTTATATTCGCAAATAATATCAGAGGGGTTTGCCGTCATTCTGGAAATTCAATTTTCCCTACAATTAATCTCTTTCTTAGAGGAGACAAAAATCATAAAATCTTATAATTTACAATCAATTCATTCAATATTTCCCTTTTTTGAGGATAAATTTCCATATTTAAATTATGTGTCAGATATACGAATACCTTACCCTATCCATCTGGAAATTTTGGTTCAAACCCTTCGTTACTGGGTGAAAGATGCCTCTTCTTTTCATTTATTAAATATCTTTCTTCAGGAGTATTGTAATTGGAACATTAGTATTACTTCAAAAAAATCGATTTCTACTTTTTCAAACAGGAATCCAAGATTCTTCTTGTTCCTATATAATTTTTATCTATGTGAATACGAATCTATCTTCCTTTTTCTCCGTAACAAATCTTTTCATTTACAATTAACATCTTCGGTAGTCCTTTTTGAGCGAATCTATTTCTATGGAAAAATGGAATATCTTGTAAAAGTCTTTACTAAGGATTTTCTGGCTACCCCCTGGTTTTTCAAGGACCCTTTCATTCATTATGCTCGATATAAAGGAGAATCCATTCTGGCTTCAAAAAATACCCCTCTTGTGATGAATAAATGGAAATACTATCTTATCAATTTATGGAAATGTCATTTTTATGTTTGGTCTCAACCAGGACGGATCCATATAAACCAATTATCCGAGCATTCATTCTACTTTTTGGGTTATTTTTCCAGTGTACGGCGAAATCCTTCAGTGGTACGGAGTCAAATGCTGGAAAATTCATTTCTAATAGAAAATGTTATGAAAAAGCTTGATACAAAAGTTCCAATTATTCCTATAATTAGATCATTGGCTAAAGCGAAATTTTGTACCATATTAGGGCATCCCATTAGTAAGCCGGT